GTGTAGTGCTTCTTCCCCTATGCTGCCTATTGGTACTAGTAGCGTAGGATTGACCTGTAATAACGAACCGATAGGTATAAACCTTCGCTCAATACTAGAATCGACAATTCAAACTTAGTATCTGAGGCTGCATTAATCGAGGATACACAACAGAAGGAGTTGTTCTATTTCCAAACTTTACCTTCAACAAGCGTAGATTTCTTTTTCTTTTTATCCCGATCCCGAATCGTGTGTCTTTCTCGTAAGACTAAGAGGAATAAAAAAATCAAATCGCACCATCTCTGTAATAGGTAAATGCCTCTTTTTCTCCTGAAGTTGTCGGAATTATTCGTAATAAGATATTGGCTACAATTGAAAAGGTCTTATCAATAAAATTTCCATTTATCCGTGGTCTAGGCATAGGCAGCAATCCATTCGAAAATTCTTAGCATTCCCTCTCTCGGATGGAAACAGGATCCCACAACGAAAAGAATGGTACAGTACGAAATAACATAAAATTAGAGTCATTCAAAATAAAAAAAATATATGCCTTCTATTCAACTATTCACTATTCAAATTGTTCCTTTTCACAGGAATTGATAAGAACTAAAAACAAAATAGTACAACCTGATTCGATTTCATTCTAATGGAATCGTATAACCAACGAAGGAAACGATGCCGATGACATTGAAGTTACAGATTAGAAGAACCCACGAAATTTTGATGGAATTAGGATCCAAAGAAGAAAAAGGATCGAATACTCATAATCAGTCTATGATGAGAAGAGAATAACCGCCTATTTTATTTTGTCTTGTGTACATAGCGGGGATACACGAGACAATCAAAATAGAAAAACAATCCCATAGAAAAGATAGTTTAGGAATTTGTACTAGATCGATGGCCTAGGAGTTTGTTGTTGATAACTCGAAACCTGGATTGGATGAGAAGTCTTAGGGTATCGAATCGTAGTCTAACTAGAATGATGATCTAAAGAGATCCATTAATCCGCGTCTATAAAATATAGATCCCTCAATCGGTTGATTTGTTTTAATTTATAATTTCGTGATTGAATCGGGAAGAAAGGGATACGCCGACAAAGAAGAGAACCTTGTTTTGGCAAACAGGAAGAGTTAACCGTTTTCGCAAGTAAAGCAATTTTCTCTTTATCTCGGGAGCCTCGAAGGAAAGATCTTTCTTTGACTTGGATCAAAAATTTTCTATTTTGATAGCTTGTTATCGTTAGAGTTGATTAGTCGGACCTACTCAATAATTCAGATAAATGACTCGCAATTCACTCGGTTTTTGGGTCATAATTATTATGTAGGAGAGATGGCCGAGTGGTTCAAGGCGTAGCATTGGAACTGCTATGTAGGCTTTTGTTTACCGAGGGTTCGAATCCCTCTCTTTCCGTACCTTCACCCAAGACACCGATCTTACTAACCACAATAGATCAAATAAGAATCGATATCCGTCTTCCATACAGTTAGACCGTTCTTTGATATAGATTCTCTATTCCTAATGGCTGTGGCACGTAAAAGACTGGAAAGAAAGGGGGAGATAAGGAAAGAAAATCTCCCTCTCGATCTATGATACCGAAATAAGAGAAAAATACGGCTCAAACCCTTCTTTCTCTTAATCTTAGGTTAATTTACTTCGCCGAAAGGGAGCAAAGTTGTTCGCACTTTACCTTATTACTTTACCTTATTAGAAAAATTTTTTATTTTCGTTCGGTTTAAGTCTGACGAGAATAATATTCTACGACTAGCAATTCATTTATTTCCAAACCGACCCATTTACTATCTATTATTTGATTGACTAATCCTTTAGATTGCACTGGGTCAAGCGTTAAATGGTTTGGTAATTCCTCGTGAGGAGAGGAATCGAGAGAATTTTGAATTAGAACTTTAGATTTTCCGTCATCCTTTGCCGTAATAGTATCTCGGGGTTTGCAGCGATAACTTGGTATGTCTACGATCCGACCATTTACTAAAATATGTCGATGGTTAACTAATTGGCGAGCTCCAGGAATAGTCGGAGCCATACCCAATCGAAAAAGAATGTTATCCAAGCGCATTTCGAGTAATTGTAGTAAAACCTGACCTGTCGGACCTTTGGCCTTTCCGGCGATACGAATGTATTTAAGCAATTGGCGTTCTGTAAGACCATAATGAAAACGCAATTTTTGTTTTTCTTCTAGGCGAATACGATATTGGGGTTTTTTCCAAGACCCCGATTGGTTTCTACGATCCTTTCGGTCTTTGGGACTTTTATTAGTTAGGCCCGGTAAAGCCCCCAGCCGGCGTATTTTTTTGAAACAAGGTCCTCGGTAACGTGACATAAAGACTCCTTCCTCTTATTTATATTTCACTCTTATTGATGAAATTTCATTTTACAGAATAAAACTAAACTCAAACTGAACTAAATGAGAAATGAAGTGAAAGTGACTCAAATGTACTATTAAAGAATAACGGGATGAATTGGATAAAGAAATATCCAGCTCTTTCCTTTATATTCTCTATATAGATATAGAAAAAGAAAAGGATAAAGAAATATCCAGCTCTTTCCTTTATATTCTCTATATAGATATAGAAAAAGAAAAGGATCTTTTTATGTCCTAGTTGGAAGTTCCTATAACCTAATAGAAATCGATGACTTTTAGCAAAAGCGGAAGACATTTTTTTCACTAGTCTTTGATTTCAAAAGGACATTCTCAATGATGAAAAATCAAAAAAAGAAAGAGAGAAAAGCCTACTATCGGAATCGAACCGATGACCATCGCATTACAAATGCGATGCTCTACCCTCTGAGCTAAGTAGGCTGACATACGAGAAATTCGACACGCCTAGGAATAAACTCTCAGAATCCTTGCTTGCTATTAACTAATTAGAATACAATTTTTTTGAAATTCTGAGCTATTCATAATAAATATGAATCAAAAACAAGAAAATATAGAATTTCAAAAAATCTGAAATCTTATAGAACATAACGATTAATTTGGGCCTATCGAATTTCGACTTCTTTCTCACAATTTTATTATAAATAAGAACCGAATAAATATTCGAAAATTTTTTTGTTTTTGAATTCAACCGACATTTGAAATTCTTTTGATTACCCTTCTCTCTTTTCTTCCCTATCATCTATCTTGCAAATTCTAATTTTTGAATGGAATTCTTAGTTATAACAAATGAGACATGCCGCCGCTTTCATTCGGAAAGGTGGAATTTAGGACCAAAAATCGACCGTTTAAGTAATGTAAATTACATAAAAAGTGATCGGAAGGAGGATAGATAGATATATGGGATGGATCCACTTATATTGAATTGTAGAGACATAAATGATAAAATCGTTTTTGATTGGACCAAAAAACAAAGATGAGAAAAGACTTTTTCGAGATAGCAATAAGTCTCTACTAAATTCAATAGTGCCGGTAGAAATAAAAGACAAGTGGGAAGGACATCACAGTGAGATCCTAATCTCAAAGGGGGATATGGCGAAATTGGTAGACGCTACGGACTTAATTGGATTGAGCCTTGGTAGGGAAACTTACTAAGTGAGAACTTTCAAATTCAGAGAAACCCTGGAATTAACAAAAATGGGCAATCCTGAGCCAAATCCCGTTTTCTGAAAACAAAGAAAGGTTCGGAAAGCGAAAATCAAAAAGGATAGGTGCAGAGACTCAATGGAAGCTGTTCTAACAAATGGAGTTGATTGTCTTACGTTGGTAAAGGAATCTTTCTCTTGAAACTTCAGAAAGAGTGAAGGATAACCCTATATAATATACATAGGTAAGGTATGCGTACTAAAATACTATAAAATATCAAATGATTAATGACGACTCGAATCTGTATTTGTTATATGAAAAATGGAAGAATTCTTGTGAATCGATTCAGATTGAAGAATAAGGAGACAAATCATTCACTCCAGAGTCTGATATTTCTTTTGAAGAATTGAGTCATTGGACGAGAATAAAGATAGAGTCCCATTCTACATGTCAATATTGGCAACAATGCAATTTATAGTAAGAGGAAAATCCGTCGATTTTAGAAATCGTGAGGGTTCAAGTCCCTCTATCCCCAAAGAGCCCATTTCGCTGTCTAACGCTTGAGTCTATCCTTTTCTTTATATCTTTATATTGATCCCTTTTTTCGTTAGCGCTTCCAAATTCCTTCTCTTTCCCATTCACCTACGCTTTTACAAACCACTCTGAGCGGAAAGGTTTTTCTCTTCTCACGAGTTTTGTGGGATAGATTATACGTGTACAAATGAACATCTTTGAGCAAGGAATCCCCATTTGAATTTGAATGATTCGCAATGGAGATTTTTATTCATCCGGAAACTTACTAAGTTGTTCTTTTGACGATCCAATAAATTCCGGGACCTGGACGAGACTTTCTAATATCCTTTCAATTGACATATACCCAACTTCTCTAGTAAAATGAGGATGCAGTATCGGGAATAGTCGGGATAGCTCAGCTGGTAGAGCAGAGGACTGAAAATCCTCGTGTCACCAGTTCAAATCTGGTTCCTGACACCCGATTCATTTGGCTGAGCCTCTATAAAGTAATTGATATGAATCGAGATACATTTTGATTCAATTCATAAAGAGTCTAGATCATAATATATATTAGCCCTCTCGGTTTTTAGAGAGATATCCCATCTATTTTGATTTGATAGATGGGTAAAGACTTTCTTAGACAAAGTATCTAAGAAATGAGACTCTAGATTTCTATTCTTTTGAGTTGATTTATCCTCTCCTTCAAAAAAACGAATAGAAATCGAATCCGATATCCTTTCATTCCCTTGTATTTTTTTCAAATTCTATTTTTGCATTGCCTCCTACATTCCATGACTTTATTAGAGTCCGTCTAAGTGATGTGCGCACGACAAAGTTCATGATGCAGAACTCATTTGGTTCATCCTATTGGCTTGGATCATCCGAAAGAAATATCTTTCAAATTTGAGAATCCCAATGAAGCCCTAAGTGTCTTGTCTTGTTTGTTATCCTAGCCAGACTACAAATG